TGGAATATGCGAATTAGTATACCCAATTACTCGAATTCGAATTGTCAATTCATCCATAACTGTCTAGTTGAAATAACAATTTTGATCGAACCGCGTTTTTTTTTTTTTTTTTCTTTTTTTTTTTTGTTTGTATGCATTGAGTCATGTTTCGTTTCAAGACTCAGCCAACGTAATCCCACTCACACTTGTTTCGACCCCTTTTAAGGTATAGACATATTATGCTCTTGGACAAAAAACTCTCTTACCTTGTTTTGAGCTCTCCCTATTTTCTATAAGAATCAAAATAAAAGAATTTATTTTTCTTTAATTTATTAGTAACATACTATGCGTTTCAATAATATAAAACTAACTAAAAAAAGCTTAAATAGAAAAAAAAAAGAAACCTCATGTAAAATAATCACAATAAAATGGAAGAGGAGGCCTGGCTCCATTTTTCTCTTTTTTTTTTATTTAACTATTTTTAGTTAGTGTATAATCAGTAGTCAGGTGTAGTGGAATGTATAGAAATTTCAGTCTCGAGATTTATGGTACATTCGATTTGCTTTGATGTATTCTATTCTTTTACTTTAAAATAAAATGATTTTAATTGATCAATTATTTTGTTAAAAAAAGAATAGTAGAGAGCCATTCTTTTTACTGATTCAGTACGTATAGGAAATGGAATGCATTAATCAATTAGATTCTATCTCTTTGCCTTGCCCTAGATTTCGAATTTATTTTAAATTGATTAAATCCGTTGAATCGTGAAGAATTCTTTTCCATATAACAAACAGCCCGTGGGTTCTTATACCCAAATTAGAGACTTTTGTCCTCTCCTCTACTTAATCCTGCCCTGCAGCAAATGCCCCAGAAAAATCGAGTTAGAGTTATGGAATTTCCCATTTTTGATTTGAGTTACAAGTAGTTTTGAATAAACTTAAGTATTGTAGAGAAAGAGAGAAATAACTACTTCGCTTACTTTTCTAGCCCGATTTTACAAAGAAAATTCAATTTGACAATATTGATAATGGCACTTACAAAAGCGCTTCGTTTTTGAAACTCTGACTTTTCCACAAATACAAGAAAAAGAATAGGCCCTAGACCTGTGTGGCTTACTATTCGATTCAATTCGATTTTGTTGGGTCAGGTTCTAGTTTTTAGTTTTTAGCCAGACTTATGTTATGATTTTGCCTTCATATCATAAATTGGATTAGGGTATACCAATTCAAAGGCGAATTACCCAATCTTTAGTTATGTCCCCTACATGAAAGAGACGGGAAAAGCAAAAAAGTCCTATTTCATTCAACCACAAAGATTAATGAAATGGAGAAGAGAAGAAAGGCTCTTCTATTTTTATTATTTTTAACAAAATAGGGATCTCTATAAGCATGCTGGCCGGCCGCAAGCACCAATGAGGAAATGGAAACTATCCAAGAATACAATACAAAAATAGAGAATTTCTAGGGCTATACGGACTCGAACCGTAGACCTTCTCGGTAAAACAGATCAAACTTTTTATTATCGAAATGATTTGAACTGTTTCAAAGACCCAACATGCATTTTTTTTGCTTTGCATTGGGCTCTTTCATTAACTGATATAATGATCAGTTAGTCCACCATATTTTTTCTTGACAGGAAGATAACGAGATGGTTCCACGTGCTCTGATTTTTTATTTGTATTCTGATCCAGGAGCAATACCAAAGTGTTTCAAAGAAGGGTTACCTTGACGTAGGTCTGCCTCCGGCCTAGATCAGATCAGCCTAAGCCCAAGTGAAATGGAGTCTCTATCGCTCCGCTCCAAGAGTCAAATATGATACTTTATACACCTTAAAGTTCATAGGACGAAAAGAGATTATTTCGAGGTCCTTATACTCATTATGCCTAGCATTGAATAGACTAAGTATTTACCTTATCAATTATCAAATCAATGATGGGTTCTATTTGGCACCTGAATTGGCGCCCGAATCGGACCGAACAAATATTGGTCAGGCTATTGTCCTCTTTCTTGTTCCTTCGAATCTATGGAGTAAGACATCGATTTTTCAATAAGATCAATTTTGTTGATTGCATGATGAACTTCCCTGAAAAAGCATTGGCGCGCGTGTAAACGAGGTGCTCTACCTAACTGAGCTATAGCCCTTATCATAGACATCTTAACATCTAGATAATTTCTTGTCAAGGTGGATATTCCATGGTACCACATGAGAGTTCTCTAGTGCCAAGGAAAGCATTGCTTGGAAGTGGTATTCCACCTATAATCCCTATACCTGGGGTCCTTTTTTTGTTATGATAAATGACCTACTTAACTCAGTGGTTAGAGTATTGCTTTCATACGGCAGAAGTCATTGGTTCAAATCCAATAGTAGGTACAACTTATTAGATACCATTTACCCCGGTATCTAATAAGTTTTCCGCCTTCTTTTCTTTTTTTTTTTTTTTCTCTTTTTCCTATTAGATATTCGATTTCTTACCTCTATTCCGATTTGGTTGTATTTTTTTTTCGTTGCATCGGATTAGATTACAATTGATTATATCTAATTGGCGTAATCAAAATGTATAAACGGAGCTTCCCTTGATTATGCTGACGCATCGACTAGGACTAAATAGTATTAGTATTGACAGCCTCCACTCGTGTCCTAGCTCGTCTAAGAGCAAGATTGGCCTCAATTACTTGTCTCTTGCCTTCAGCTTTACTCAAGTTAGCTTCAGCTATTTCAAGAATTCGCTGAGCTTCTTGCAGATCAATGTCAGTACTACTCTCCGCATCATTTACCAAAACGGTGATCTCATTATTGCCTATTCTAGCGAAACCGCCCATCAAAGCCATTGTTACCCATTGGTCATCAAGGCGTATTCTCAAAATACCTATATCTACAGCTGTAGCAATGGGGGCGTGGTTTGGTAATACGCCAATTTGGCCACTATTAGTAGATAAAATAATTTCTTTCACTTCTGAGTCCAAAATAATTCGATTAGGAGTCAGTACACAAAGATTTAAGGTCATTTCTTTTATTTGCTCTCCACATCTAAGTTCATAGCCTTCGCGGTAGCTTCATCGATGTTACCTACCAAATAAAAGGCTTGTTCTGGAAGACCATCTAATTCTCCAGAAAGGATTAATTGAAACCCCCTAATAGTTTCTACGAGACCGACGTATTTCCCCGGGGAACCTGTAAATACTTCTGCTACAAAAAAGGGTTGTGATAAGAAACGTTCCATTTTTCGTGCTCTTGCTACGGTTAAACGATCCTCTTCAGATAATTCATCCAACCCAAGGATAGCTATAATGTCCTGAAGTTCTTTGTAACGTTGTGAAGTTTGCTTAACTCTTTGTGCAGTTTCATAATGTTCCTCTCCAACGATCCTGGGTTGGAGCATAGTTGATGTTGAATCTAAAGGATCTACTGCCGGATAGATTCCTTTCGCGGCCAATCCCCTTGATAGTACGGTAGTAGCATCCAAATGTGCAAATGTCGTAGCAGGAGCAGGGTCGGTCAAATCATCCGCGGGTACATAAACTGCTTGAATAGAAGTTATAGATCCTTCTTTGGTAGAAGTAATTCTTTCTTGCAAAGAACCCATTTCTGTACTAAGAGTAGGTTGATAACCCACAGCAGAGGGCATTCTACCTAATAAGGCGGATACTTCTGATCCTGCTTGGACAAAGCGGAAGATATTGTCGATAAATAGAAGCACGTCTTGCTCATTAACATCCCGAAAATATTCCGCCATGGTTAGGGCAGTTAACCCAACTCTCATACGAGCTCCAGGGGGTTCATTCATCTGACCATAAACTAGAGCCACTTTTGATTCTGCAAGATTTTGTTCGTTAATAACTCCGGATTCCTTCATTTCCATGTAAAGATCATTTCCTTCACGAGTCCGCTCGCCTACTCCGCCAAATACGGATACACCCCCATGAGCTTTGGCAATGTTGTTGATCAATTCCATGATGAGTACTGTTTTACCCACTCCAGCTCCTCCGAATAGTCCGATTTTTCCTCCACGGCGATAGGGAGCTAAAAGATCCACCACTTTAATCCCTGTTTCAAAAATAGATAATTTTGTATCTAACTGGATAAAAGCAGGCGCGGATCTATGAATGGGAGATGTTATACGAGTATCTACAGGACCTAAATTATCAACAGGCTCTCCTAGAACGTTGAAAATTCGTCCTAGAGTAGCTCCACCGACTGGAACACTTAGAGAAGCTCGCGTGTCAATTACTTCCATTCCTCTCATCAGACCGTCTGTAGCACTCATAGCTACAGCTCTGACTCTATTATTTCCTAATAATTGCTGTACCTCGCAGGTTACATTAATTTGCTGACCGACAGTATCCCGACCCTTAACTACCAAAGCGTTGTAAATCTTAGGCATCTTGCCCGGGGGAAAGGCTACATCCAGTACTGGACCAATGATTTGAACAATACGTCCCGGATTTTTTTCTTCGAATGTGGAAACCCCAGGATCGGAAGTGGTAGGATTTATTCTCATAATAATCAAAAGTAAAATATGTCGAAATCAATTGCGAATAGTTACCGAATTGAAAATAAACGGAAATGTCCGATATCCAGCGGGTCGGTTAATTGAATAATAAATAGAAAGTAGGAGTTCGCTCGATTTGATTTTGTTGGTACCTTCCAACCAAATTCCATTTTTTACTCATTCAATGAATGTGTTCATTTTTTAGTTCAACCAACCCTTTTTTCAAACAAAAAATATAAAGTAGATGAATAAGAATCATGAGAAAGTCTTTTATTTCTCTATCATTAGATAGAATTATATCCCCATTTTCTACGAAATTCGAACCGGATCTCTATTTAGAATATGATTCATTATTTCTATCTTATTGGCCGTTGCTCATTCCTTATTTCAGCATATTTATTTCTGCCTATTCTTGTTTTATTTATCTTTTTCATGTATGAAATGGAATCTAGCCTATTTTCCCATCTAGGATTTACATGTACAACATATATCGCTGTCAAGGGTGAATATTTTATTATTTAGATATTTCGATGAAAAAAAAAAAGGGGGAGACTCTTAAAAATTTTCAAAACAAAGATTGGGTTGCGCCATATATATGAAAGAGTATACAATAATGATGTATTTGGTGAATCAAATACCATTGTCTAATAACGAACCGTTCCAATTAGTGGATAGTTGGTACCCTTTAATTGAAAATTTTGTGAAATATTCTCCTGTCTGTGAAAGGTTTCATTCACGCCTAGCTTAATCCATGTCGAGTAGACCTTGTCGTTGTGAGAATTCTTAATTCATGAGTTGTAGGGAGGGACTTATGTCACCAAAAACAGAGACTAAAGCTTTTGTTGGATTCAAAGCTGGTGTTAAAGATTACAAATTAACTTATTATACTCCTGAGTATGAAACCAAAGATACTGATATCTTGGCAGCATTCCGAGTAACTCCGCAACCCGGAGTTCCGCCCGAGGAAGCAGGGGCTGCAGTAGCTGCTGAATCCTCTACTGGTACATGGACAACTGTATGGACCGATGGGCTTACCAGCCTTGATCGTTACAAAGGACGATGCTACCACATCGAGCCCGTTGCTGGAGAGGAAAATCAATATATTTGCTATGTAGCTTATCCTTTAGACCTTTTTGAAGAGGGTTCCGTTACTAACATGTTTACTTCCATTGTGGGTAATGTATTTGGGTTCAAAGCCCTACGAGCTCTACGTCTGGAAGATCTACGAATTCCTCCTGCTTATTCCAAAACTTTCCAAGGCCCACCCCATGGGATCCAAGTTGAAAGAGATAAATTGAACAAGTATGGCCGTCCTCTATTGGGATGTACTATTAAACCAAAATTGGGGTTATCGGCTAAGAACTACGGTAGAGCGGTTTATGAATGTCTCCGCGGTGGCCTTGATTTCACCAAGGATGATGAAAATGTGAACTCACAACCATTTATGCGCTGGAGGGACCGTTTCCTATTTTGTGCCGAAGCTCTTTATAAAGCGCAGGCCGAAACGGGTGAAATTAAAGGACATTACTTAAATGCTACGGCAGGTACATGCGAAGAAATGATAAAAAGGGCCGTATTTGCCAGAGAATTGGGAGTTCCTATCGTAATGCATGACTACTTAACTGGGGGATTCACTGCAAATACTAGCTTGGCTCATTATTGCCGAGATAACGGCCTACTCCTTCATATCCACCGTGCAATGCATGCAGTTATTGATAGACAGAAGAATCATGGTATGCACTTCCGTGTACTAGCAAAAGCATTACGTATGTCTGGTGGAGATCATGTTCACTCAGGTACGGTAGTAGGTAAACTGGAAGGGGAACGAGACATCACTCTGGGTTTTGTTGATTTGCTACGTGATGATTTTATTGAAAAAGACCGAAATCGCGGTATTTATTTCACTCAAGATTGGGTCTCTATGCCGGGTGTTTTGCCAGTAGCTTCGGGGGGTATTCACGTTTGGCATATGCCTGCCCTGACCGAGATCTTTGGGGATGATTCCGTACTACAGTTTGGTGGAGGAACTATAGGACACCCTTGGGGAAATGCACCTGGCGCAGTAGCGAATCGTGTGGCTTTAGAAGCGTGTGTACAAGCTCGTAATGAAGGACGTGATCTTGCTCGTGAGGGTAATGAAATTATTCGTGAAGCTGCTAAATGGAGCCCGGAACTCGCGGCTGCTTGTGAAGTATGGAAAGAGATCACATTCGTATTCGAAGCAATGGATACCTTGTGATCCAGTAGTTCTCGTTTGTTCCTCTAATTTCAATTAAACTCGGCCCAATCTTTTACTAAATAAAAGGATTGAGCCGAATAAAATCGAATAAGATAAAGAAAAAGGAACGAGGATCCTATGTATTTTGATCTATTTTGTTTTGCATAATATTATCTATATAGATAGATAATATATGTCTGTACCTTGCCTTAGATAGAAAAGATATAAATGAAAGATAAGATCTAAGATTAAATAACTCAACGCTTCTTTTATTCGATCCATAATTCATCCTATGGATCCTTAGGATTGGTGGATTCTTTTATATCCCACAGTTTAGGATCATAAATAAATCAAACAAGCTAGGGGTCACAATCTATTCTACCCATCCTGTATATTGTCCTTTTCATTCCGTGTTGCAATAAAAATTGGGGATTCTCTTATATAATAAGAATGTGTATTCTATTACTATTATAATAGTACGAGATTTTACTAAAGAAAATGATTTCTTCATAGTATAGCGAGGAATAGTTTGGATCTTTTCCTTGTCGATAAGGATTTGTATACAACATGGGAAAAACCTCTCCCCCTTTCTATTTTATATGGAAGAAAGAGTTCTATCATATATAGTATATTACTAAATAAACTATTCCGGATTCCCATGAGAAAATAATTTATTTATTGCAATACTTAACTCCCTATTATATTACTTAATTTAATAATCTTAGTGATTGAATTTATATGTTTATTCCGATAGGAAATAAAACGGTAAACTGATTATTCATCGAATGACTATTCATTTTCATTCAAATAGGGGAAGGTTCCATGGAAAGGTGGTGGTTCAATTCGGTGTTGTCTTACGGGAAGTTAGAATACTGGCGCGGACTAAGTAAATCAATGGACAGTTTTAGTAGTCCTATTGGAAATATCAGCGGAAGTGAGGGCCCCATTATAAATGATAGGGATCAAAATATTGATAATTGGAGTGATAGGAGCAATTATAGTTGCCGTAATGTTGATTATTTATTCAGTGTCATGGACATTTTGAGTTTGATTTCTGATGACACTTTTTTCGTTAGGGATGCTAGTGGTGATACCTATTCTGTATATTTTGATATTGAGAATCATATTTTTGAGATTGACAGTGATAGTTCTTTTCTAATTGAACTAGAAAGTTCTTTTTCTAGTTATCTGAATAGTAGATTTAGATCGAAGGACGACAATCGCGACTATGATTGTTACATGTATGATACTAAATACAGTTGGGATAAGCACATTACTAGTTGCATTGATAGCTACCTTCGCTCTGAAATCAGTATTGATAGTGACATTTCAAGTAGTAGCGACTATTACAACGATAGTTACATTTATACTTTCATTTGTAGTGAAAGTGCAAATGGTACTGAGAGCGGGAGCTCCAGTATAAAAACTAGCACTAATAATAATGATTTCGATATAAGCGAAAAGTCGAATGATTTCGATATAAGCGAAAAATACAGACATTTATGGGTTCAATGCGAAAATTGTTATGGATTAAATTATAAGAAATTTTTTCGGTCAAAAATGAATATTTGTGAACAATGTGGATATCATTTGAAAATGAGTAGTTCAGATAGAATCGAACTTTCGATTGATCCGGGCACTTGGGATCCTATGTATGAAGACATGGTTTCTATCGACCCTATTGAATTTCACTCGGAGGAAGAACCTTATAAAGATCGTCTCGATTCTTATCAAAGAAAGACGGGTTTAACTGAGGCTGTTCAAACAGGTGTAGGCCAACTAAATGGTATTCCTGTAGCAATTGGGGTTATGGATTTTCAGTTTATGGGGGGTAGTATGGGATCTGTAGTAGGCGAGAAAATTACCCGTTTGATCGAGTATGCTACTAATGGATCTCTACCCGTCATTATGGTGTGTGCTTCTGGGGGAGCGCGCATGCAAGAAGGAAGTTTGAGCTTGATGCAAATGGCTAAAATATCTTCCGTTTCATATGATTATCAATCAAATAAAAAGTTATTCTATGTATCAATCCTTACATCTCCTACAACCGGTGGAGTAACCGCCAGTTTTGGTATGTTGGGGGATATAATTATTGCCGAACCCAATGCCTACATTGCTTTTGCGGGTAAAAGAGTAATTGAACAAACATTGAATAAAACAGTGCCCGAAGGTTCACAAGCGGCTGAGTATTTATTCCATAAGGGCTTATTCGATCTAATTGTACCACGTAATCTTTTAAAAAGTGTTCTGAGTGAATTTTTGCAGCTACATGGTTTCTTTCCTTTGAATCCAATTTCAAAGCATTAGCCTCAATTATTTTCAACGAATTGGAGTTCATCGGAATCAAAATAACAAAAAAACAACGGAGTTTCTCTTTGGTTATATAAGTGCACAGTTCGATAGTAAGAATATAGTAAGAATCAAATCAAAAGTTTTGGATAATGACTTTTCGTTTTTTCTCCTGATGGAATCGATTTTCATCCTATCCCTTATTTTAGTACAGTATTACTGATTAGTAATCAGTAACCCCCTATATTAGAGGAAGGGAAAAATTCTGCTTTTTGAGGGATAGCATTTTCTAGGAAAATAAAAGAAATTCTATGTTCCCTTATTACGTATTAAGTTAAGATATAGAATAATAAAAATGCAAATAATGAAAATTTCGAATCGAAGTCTTGTATATTTTGATATCTCTCGAGAACCCACATTTTGGACTTAGGAATTCCCGTTGTGCTAGATTGGATCCTAACACTAACAAATGAATCCTTGGAGAACTTATAAGAAAAACTCCTAATTATTATTAATCAGAAGATTAAGGAGGGAGAACTAATAAAAAAGTGGATTATCTATCATATACCTATTTCATGTAGAAAGGTAAATAGGCACACCCCCTTTTGTTCCACATTCCTTGCACTTATGATATACTTATCATACTTATAATATACTTATTATATAAATTATATCCAATTTCTTTATAATATAACAGGTACAAATAGTTAATCGAGGCACCCGTTCTATGACAGATTTCAACTTACCCTCTATTTTTGTGCCTTTAGTAGGCCTAGTATTCCCGGCAATTGCAATGGCGTCTTTATCTCTTCATGTTCAAAAAAACAAAATTATTTAGGTTTGATGTAACCAAACAATTTTGTGTTTTTTTTTTATTTGGCTTTGGATGATAATGATAATATAGATATTGATTTAGTAGAATATGGTACGACATGTGGATCTTTCCGAACACAAACAAAAAGCAGTTATGCACATTTCGTCTAGATACATGATAGATGAATCGAGTATATACATATAGGGATACCCATTTTTTTTTTTCAAAAAAGAAATTATCGGACCGGAAATAAATAGAAAGTCAGTTTATCTATATGTTATGTAGATATACATAGTAAGGTCATATTAGAGAGGGGTCTTTTCTTTCTTATTTTACTTGTAACCAATTTCGTGAATTACTCCTAATAGATTGCATGATATGATCATAGTGCTAGTTGATGAGAGTTACTTCGAGAGCAAAAAAAAATAGTATAAGAAAGTCAAATCTATTTCATTTGGCTTAACTTATTCTATCAATTCCAATAGAATACAACTGGATCTAGTATGAACTGGCGATCAGAACGTATATGGATAGAATTTATAACAGGGTCTCGAAAAACAAGTAATTTATGCTGGGCTTGTATCCTTTTTTTAGGCTCGCTGGGATTCTTATTGGTTGGAATTTCCAGCTATCTTGGTCGGAATCTCATATCCCTATTCCCCTCTCAGCAAATTGATTTTTTCCCCCAAGGGATTGTGATGTCTTTCTATGGGATTGCTGGTTTGTTCATTAGTTCCTATTTGTGGTCCACAATTTTGTGGAATGTAGGTAGTGGTTATGATCGATTCGATAGAAAAGAAGGAATAGTGTGTATTTTTCGTTGGGGATTCCCTGGAATAAGTCGCCGCATCTTCCTACGAGTCTTTATGAGAGATATCCAGTCCATCCGAATCGAAGTCAAGGGAGGTATTTATCCTCGTCGTGTCCTTTATATGGACATCAGAGGCCAGGGGTCCGTTCCCTTGACTCGTACTGATGAGAATTTAACTCCACGAGAAATTGAACAAAAAGCTGCGGAATCAGCCTATTTTTTGCGCGTACCGATTGAAGTATTTTGAAATAAACTAAATAATGCAAAATTTTTCAGTAGGTGCGAAGGAACTCGGGAATATCCTTTTTGAATAGAGCCGGGGTTCCTTTGTTTATTTGAGCAAACCGGATTCGATTCGATTTTCCCTGTTCCATTAGTAATACCGCCGTGACCTATAGAATGAGAATGACCTATAAAATAAAAGAAACAGACGTATATAGAAGAATCATAAGAAGACGCCTTTTTTCAACAAGAGATTTATTATGCATAATGGAAAACTCCATTTTTAGACTAGTATCTAGTATTAGTATTTAGTATTATCTAGTATTAGTATTTAGTATAAAGTAAAATAAGCATAAATTGTATTCATCATACATATCAGTGCATAACCCTTCGGAATACTGTACAGAATTTATCTTTTTCTTTTTAGGGCAATACTTTGCTTTGTTCAATTAATATGTTGTTTTCATATACTATATACAGATCTATTATCTCTCATAAATTATTTATCCCTTTTCAAGAGATCCTTATTTTCTTTTTATCCCCTCTTTTGCTCCTTGATAACGAAACGATTTGATCTCTCATAAACATCCCATTTTTCTCTCGTTTCTCCGTCCATTTCGGATTTTCTCATCAATATTAATCGTCAGAAAAACCCCTAAACTATTCCTGTGGTGTGGGTGGCTAGTGAAACATTTTTCAATTATTGATGACCAAGGGAATTTCTTTCGTCTAGAAATGCGAAGAATATTCATTACTTATTTAAGTTTAAGTGAAGTCGACTTTCAAGCATTTATCGAAAGAAACAAATGAAGAGACTGTTGAGTCGATTTGATTCATTGAGATATTTATCTGGAACAATATTGGATCATTTCTTCACTCGAAAGAAAGAAGAGAGACCTTGTCTATATCTTCTAGCTTATATCTATATCTTCTAGATATAGATATGAGGGCTAAACGATCAAAAAAGGGGGAATAGATCCACAGCACAGGTTCCATACCTTTTTATCGAACTCATGCTTCATAGAAATATCAGATCAGACAGAGTTTACGAATGAAGTAGGTTCATTAACAATTCACAGAATAGATTCAAAGTGCCAAAAAAGAAAGCATTGACCCCGCTCCCATATCTTGTATCTATAGTTTTTTTGCCGTGGTGGATCTCTCTTTCATTTAAAAAAAGTCTGGAACCTTGGATTACTAATTGGTGGAATACCAGGAAATCCGAAACTTTCTTGAATGATATTCCAGAAAAGGGTGTTCTAGAAAAATTCATAGAATTAGAGGAACTACTTCTGCTAGACGAAATAACAAAGGAGTCCCCCGAAACACGGATACAAAAGCTTCATATAGGAATATACAAAGAAACGATTCAATTGGTGAAAATACAAAATGAAGAGCATATCCATATAATTTTACATATTTCGGCAAATATAATCTGTTTCGCTATTCTAAGTGGCTATTCTATTCTATGTAATGAAGAACTCATGATTGTGAATTCTTGGATTCAGGAATTCCTATATAACTTAAGCGACACAATAAAGGCTTTTTCTATTCTTTTAGTGACGGATTTATGTATTGGATTCCACTCACCCCATGGTTGGGAACTAATGGTTGGTTCGGTCTACAAAGATTTTGGATTTGCTCATAATGAGCAAATTCTATCTGGTCTTGTTTCTAC